GATTGAATGGGATGACAGTTTCTCATTCCAAATCTGTAAAATGAAAATTTCGATCAAATCACACATCGCAGTATACTAGGCCTTCTAATTCCTTAAGGGGTTTATCTAAAAGATTCGCGATATAACTAGGAAGACGTTTCAAATACCACACATGAGTCACTGGACATGCGAGCTTGATATATCCCATTTTATATCTTCGTATCCGAGAATCAATAAATTCCACTCCACATTGTTCACAAAATTTCGAGTCTTCGTTCTCAGCTCCGATTACTCGATAATTTCCACAAGAACAAATTCCACTTTTTATAGGCCCGAAGATTCTTTCACAAAACAATCCATCCTTTTCTGGTTTATTGGTTTTGTAATGAAAAGTATAGGGCTTTGTCACCTCTCCAACTATCTCTCCATTAGGTAAGATTTTGTTGGCCCAAGCCCTTATTTGTTGAGGAGACACTGGTCCAATTCGAAGTTGTTGATGTTTATACCGATCAATCATAGAATAGCAAATATGATTCATTCAGATCAAGCTTCCTTCCTATTAATCTGGAAGTTCTTCTCAGATACAAGGAAATGGTTCAGTTCCAGAGCCAAAGATCGTAGTTCTCGAACGAGCAATCGAAAAGATTCTGGAGCATCCTCGGGATTAGGTACTGTTCCTCCTATGATTGTAGCACCAAGTACTTCTTGACGAGCTCTGATATGATCAGATTTATAAGTAAGCATCTCTTGTAAAATATGAGCAACACCAAATCCCTCTAGAGCCCAAACTTCCATTTCTCCTACTCGTTGTCCTCCTTGCTTGGCCCTTCCTCTAAGAGGTTGCTGTGTAACAAGTGCGTAAGGGCCACTGGAACGCCCATGGATTTTATCATCAACTTGATGAATTAATTTCAGGATATAGGACTTTCCTATTAGAACAGGTTGTTCAAAAGGATCTCCTGTTCTTCCATCAAATATTTTGCTTTTTCCCGGGTACTCGGGTTCAAATACCCATGGCTTTTTTGTTTGCTTACTGGCTTCATATAATTCAGGAAACACTAGTTTTCTCGAAGCCTCTTGCTCATATCTCTCATCAAAAGGTGCTACTCTATAATGTCTCTTTAGCAGATCCCCTGCGAACCCAAGCGAGCATTCAAATATCTGTCCCACATTCATTCGTGAGGGGACTCCTAATGGGTTAAAAACCATATCAACAGGTGTTCCATCTTGCAAATAGGGCATATCTTGTCTAGGCAAAATTTTTGAAATGATACCTTTATTCCCATGTCTTCCAGCTACTTTATCACCTACTTTGATTTCACGTTTTTGTGAAATATATACACGAATCATTTCCGGATTATAACTGGAACTCCCCCTTTTCTGGATCCATCTCACATCAATAACTCGGCCCCTTCCACCTATAGGTAGTTTTAGAGAAGTTTCTTTTGCCGTGGATACTTGAATGCCAAGTATGGCTCGTAATAATCTATCCTCTGGGGCATACGACGATTCGTTCGCTGTCTGAGGCGTTAATTTCCCTACTAGAATATCACCTGCTTCTATCCAAGATCCAAGCCTCACAACTCCATTTCTATCTAAATTGCGAAGTAAATTAGCTTCTAAATGTGGTATTTCTTTAGTAATTCTTTCAGGGCCTTGGCTTGTCACATGAGTCTTAATTTCATATTTTCGGATGTGAAAAGAAGTATAAATATCTTCATATACCAGACGTTCGCTAATTAGTACTGCATCTTCAGAATTGTAACCTTCCCACGGCATATAAGCTACTAATACGTTTTTGCCTAAAGCGAGTTCTCCCCCAACTGTAGCCGCACCATCTGCTAAAATTTGTCCCTTTTTAATACATTTACCCTGTTGAACCTGAGTTTTTTGATGCATACAAGTATTTTTGTTGGAACGTTGATACATAACTAATGGAATGCTTATAGTGTCCCCATTACTTGTAAAAACAATCTTGTGAGTATCAGTATAAACGATCTTTCCCTCGTGGTCAGCTATAGTGGAAAGTCCCGAATCCAGAGCCGTTTGGCGTTCTAGCCCAGTTCCAACAATGCACTTCTCGGGCCGAGAAAGGGGAACCGCTTGGCGTTGCATATTAGAACTCATTAAAGCCCGATTTGCATCATTATGCTCGATAAAAGGAATAAGGGAAGCTCCAATAGAAAAATATTGGAAGGGAAAAATGCTTCTAAGATGAATCTGTTCCCATGCAATAGTCAGGAATTCTTGGCGATATCGAGCTGGAACAACTTGCTCCTCTTGAATACCTCGATTCAAGGCCAAAGAATTTCCTGCTGCTACCATATAATATTCATCTCTACTTGGGGATAAATAAACCATCTGTGTTTCTTTTGATGATATTTCAAAAAATGGGCTATCTATGGACCCCCAATGACCAATCCTCACATGAATAGCTAAGGATCCAATAAGACCAACATTGATTCCTTCGGACGTATCAATTGGGCAAATACGCCCATAGTGGCTAGGATGAATATCTCGTATCCGAAAATTAGCAGTTCGCCCTGTCAATCCTCCAGGACCTAAATAACTCAATTTTCGCCCATGAACGATTTGTGTCAATGGATTAGTTCGATCCAAAACTTGAGATAAGGGATGTAAGCCAAAAAAAGATTCATAAGTGGTTGTTAATGAAGTCGAAGTTACCAAATTTTGAGGAGTCGGTATCAATTTATGCCGAATTGCTCCACATATAGTTCCTCGAACCGCATTTTCTAAACGAACAAGAGCCAATCCGAATTGATCCTGTAACAGATCTGCTACAGAACGAACACGCTTATTTTTCAAGTGATTCATATCGTCAAGTATACCCATTCCAAATTTCATTCCGATCAAATGATCCGCAGCAGCCAATATATCTCGTGGTAACAAAAATGTATTATTCTGAGGTATATCAAGATTTAATCTCCAGTTCATATTTCGTCGACCAATCCTTCCTAATTCACATCTTTGTTGAAAAAATTTCTTTTGTAATTCCTTACATAAGGACTCAGAAAATACCGGATCCCCGCCTATACAAGCGAATTGTTGATAAAACTCCAAAATTGCATTTTCTTTTGACCCAATCTTTTTTTTTTCCTTATCATTCAAGAAAGACAAGAAAATTTCGGGATAACAAACATTATCTAGAATTTCTTTTAGATTTGAACCCATAGCCGATGATAGAACTAGAATAGATATTTTTTGTTTCCTACTCACGCGAGCCCATATTCTTGCTTTTCTATCAATTTCTAATTCTAATCTCCCTCCCCAATCTGATATTATAGTACTGGTATAGATAGAAATTCCGTTATGGTCCAATTCGGAACGATAGTAAATACCGGGACTTTGCAATATTTGATTGATTACAATTCTGTATATTCCATTTACTATAGAGGTGCCCAGGGAATTCATTAGGGGAATGTTTCCAATAAAAACAGTCTGTTCTTGTATATTTCTACCACTTTTCCAAATTAATCCCGCGGGTACATATAATTCAGAAGAATATGTGAGTGATTCATATACAGACTCTCTTTCTTTTATCAAGGGTTCTACCAATTGATATCTTTCCACAAATAATTGAAATTCAATTTCTTGATCTGTATCTTCAATTTTTGGAAACTTATGAAATTCTTCCGTCAAGCCCTGATTAATGAACCTACAAAATCCCTCAAATTGTATCTGATTAAATCCAGGTATTGTGGACATTCCCTCATTTTTCTTCCGAAGCATCTTAATCTTAAGTTTCCTCTTTATCGAAAAAATTCCATCATTGCTAAATCGACTCGTATTATTAGGTTAGTTCGATGAAGAGTGAGCCAATAATGGAATGTCTATTCTGTTTACTGAATCACATGAAATTTTAACCAACTCCATATCTCTATTTCATATGTATGAACGGAAACGAGACGTAAGAATAAAGAGTATTTTCGACGCAAGTTAAAATTTGCGACAGGTATAAATGGAATGAATTAATAAAACATTCCTGAAAAAAAAAAAAAAAGATTATGCTACTTAATACTTACATTACACTTATGGAGTCTTTGTATAGAATATCAAAATGGATCCAATTTATCCCTATTATTATGATAATATGATCAGATGGAATAAAAAAAAATCACTATAATGGATTCAGGGTTCAATCCACTTTCCTTTCCCATTCTATATATATATAAGAATTAAAAATTCAAACACACTGATTCTCTATAGGAATATGGGCATAAAATAAGAGAGATCCTCTGTTCTGTGTAACAATTTCTGTTTTAGGGTTTACATATACACATATATAGTGTTATAATTCAAAATTGAGATTGAAAATAATTGATACTAATTAGTCATAAATCTATTTGCTTTTCTTATGCTATTAAGATAAAGGAAAAACACAATTTGAGATACAAATTTAGTTCAATAATTCAAAGTAAATTAGGTAAATGGTTACTGCAAACTTCTTTTTTCTTTCAAAGAAAAAAAGGGGGATTCATATTTGGAAAGGGATTAAGTACAATGGGATTCCAGATAAAAAAAGTAAATAATTATTAATTTAGTAATAGAGTATAAATAATATTTTAATCCATATTTTATTTTGGATCGGATTTGGCGACATGGCCAAGTGGTAAGGCGGGGGACTGCAAATCCTTTATCCCCAGTTCAAATCTGGGTGTCGCCTGATTGACAAATTGGAATCTATTATTATTCTGCTAATTCAACTTGGCTAATTCTTGCTTCGCAGAAGCAGACGCAAAGAACTAGAACTAGGTATGTCAATACTTTAACTTGACCTTTAGAATCCGTAAGTTTTAGAAAAGAAAAAAAAAAGACAGTCTTTTTTTCTCAGCATATGGTGGACCCACCCCGTACCAATCCAATAGGATGAAGTGAAGGTTGCTGCACTTATTAATTATTAATTTTATATTAATAATGGGTTCGGTTCATTTATTTAATTCTTTAATTTATCCATTGAATCAAATAAATTAGGAAATGGAGGTCCTATTAAGATAGTTATCTGTCTTTATAGTATAGAGATTTTTTTATATCTTTTATATCTATATATAATTTATCTCTTTTGCTTATACAAAAGGTAACAAAAGAAACAATAGGTCTTATTATTTCTACATCTTTTACATTAGAAGAACTCCTTTTATATTGATATCTTCAAAATCGTCAAAGAAAGGAAAAGGGTGTATGTATCGTACTTATTGCTCGCTTCTACCGAAAATCCTATACAATAATAGAGAATTTGTTACGATTAGCTTCATTGGATTTGGTTCATCAATCGCTTTAAATCAGAATCCCATTTTGACTCTTTTACGTTGATTCCACTATGATTATTGATCAATAATCATAGTGGAATAATTCCTTGATAGAGATAGGAGACATAATTTACATGGATATAGTAAGTCTCGCTTGGGCTGCTTTAATGGTAGTCTTTACATTTTCCCTTTCGCTCGTAGTATGGGGGAGGAGTGGACTCTAGAAGCACTACCATAATTGTAAATTTATATATATTTATATTATATAAAGTAAAGAAAGCCTATATTATACTGTAAATGTAAATCTGTATATAATATCGGATAGTGTGTAGAAAGAACTATAGATATTTATATTATATTTCTACACACTATCTCATCATTATCTTCAATTATTGACAAGAACTAATAATTCGAGTTTGATTAAAGTCAATTATTTTGACTGGCTGTTTTTACATAGATGATAAGTAAAAAAGCAGTAGGAACTAGAATAAACAGTGCAGTAGCAATAAATGCGAGAATATTGACTTCCATAATCTTATTTTTTTGTTTCGCAATAACTCGGGATCTAATCCCATAGAGATGATAAATTTTACTTCTGTAAATTCAATAGGTTAATTGTATCCTGATGATGCCAAACGGATAAAAATATTATGAATAACAATATATCTAATCTATCAAATCAATTAATTGTCGAGAATTTAATAATATAACATAGGAAGACCTTTTATCCATACTAAATTAAAAATGGAATTCTTAATCCAATTCCAATATAGAATCCTTTCGTCCTTTTCCATTTTTTTTTCTATAACCTACCTTCTTCCTTATACTTACTTAAGTATTACTATCTGTAGTGTAAAAAATGGAAATTTCCACATTTCATTTGTCTGATGATAAATATCAAAATATCAATGTGAAACGAAAAACAAAAGATTAGATCTTGCTTCCTGTCCCACTTTTCTGTAAAAAGTGGGAGATGAATTGATAAATTCATCGGATCCTAGTTCGGGACTGACGGGGCTCGAACCCGCAGCTTCCGCCTTGACAGGGCGGTGCTCTGACCAATTGAACTACAATCCCAGCGAGGTTATGGCATACATATTCTTTATGGTTTCATAAGAATATTCTATTCGTCGTGTTGTAACAGAGACAAAAATTATATACTGATATCATATCCACACGGATATAAACTTTAGGTTAATTACTAGTAACCTGTGGTTTTTTATTGCAAAAAAAAAAAAAAAAATAATGAAATTTTTAATGATAAAAATATAGTTATAGTATGGATAGATCAAAAAAACAGTTGATCTTTATTTCTACGGATAAGGCATTTCTATTTCTGGAAGACAAATTAAAATAGTTAAATCATATTCAATGGAGCGGCGAATTATTGGGCCGAGCTGGATTTGAACCAGCGTAGACATATTGCCAACGAATTTACAGTCCGCCCCCATTAACCGCTCGGGCATCGACCCAGGAAGAATTAATTCTAGGTTTAGTGATAATCCATCATCAACTTCCTTTCGTAGTACCCTACCCCCAGGGGAAGTCGAATCCCCGCTGCCTCCTTGAAAGAGAGATGTCCTGAACCGCTAGACGATGGGGGCATATCCGCCCGACCATCAGCATACTATGCTGATAGTATGATCAGTTTTTGGTATTGTCAATATATAATATAACAAAATATAATTATAATAGATTATATAATCTAGATCAAAATAGTTTTCTACTTAAGAATTTAAATTCTTAATCTACATAAATATATCTATATATAATATATTAATATACAATACAATAGATAGTATCTTTTATAATACAAATACAATGTATAGCATATTATTGTTATAAATATACATTATAAATATACATACATATATATTATATACACATATATATTAATGCACATGCATATATATTATTATGCAATGCATATTATTATCATATTCTTATATTATTATTGATATAGTTTATAGTTGTGATTTAACTAGAATTTAATATTAATAGATAATAGAATAAAAATTTTATTTGATGGTTGATAAATGCATTACCCCTCCATGCTATTCATAGCATAATATTATATAATAGATTAATGAAACAAAATTCGAGTATAGGATTCCCTCAGTTAGAGTAGTGCTTGATCCAACAGAAAAGATGAGATATGCCTATCACTATCTCATACTAACCCAAAAAATTCAAAAACGCTAGACATTTTTTTAATGAAATTTGGCTCGGGGTATGAATCCCCTCATCACATGAT